TTTGTTTGTTAATAAATCTAACTATCTATAAAGTATTTCCGTTTTATGCATCAATTCGAATAAAATTGAATGGAAATGAATAGGATAAAATTTCATTTTTATTTGGATTGCTAGTTTTAAAAATAAATTATTGACTTATTGGCGAGCCACAGAAATTGCACCTATTAAAGCAACTAAAAGAATTATTGAAATGAGTTCGAATGGAAGAAAAAAATCTGTTGATAAATGAATTCCAATTTGTTGACTAGTATTTATCAAATCTTGTTCTAGAATCTGGTTTAATCTTGTAGTCCAAATAATCCCATACCATGACGTATTTAGAATAGTAATAATTAATGAAACAAAAAGACTTGTACAAACCAACGAAATAGCCCCATCCCCAACAGTCCAAAGATGAAAATCTTTGCCATATTCTGGCCCACTCATGAACATTACAGCAAATATTATTAAAACATTTATAGCTCCTACATAAATAAGGAGTTGTGCAGAAGCTACAAAATGCGAGTTTGCTAGAATATAAAATAAAGATATACAAACAAGAACCAATCCCAGTGAAAAGGCAGAAAAAATAGGATTGGTAAATAATACCACTCCGAGACCCCCTAATATAAGACCTGACCCCAGAAAGACTAAAAGAAAATCATGTATTGCTCCAGTTAAATCCATTATATGTAAAATAAGAGATAAAAAAATAGGAATTTTTCATGATCTTATTGACTTGGACAGGAAAAAAGAAGTTCATGCGCTACTAATTATTGCTAATTAAATGAAATCCTAATTTGATATACATATTAAAGTTATTGGACCCATCGCATTCTTTTTTTATCTGAAAGAGTCGTTCGAAACTAAAACTATTGGAAATCATTACAGTAAACAGATTTTCAATACAAATTAAGTTGTGATTTTCATCAATCAATAGAATAGTGAATAGAATAGTCGGGATTTGTAATTTTTGACCAAAATAAAAAAATCAACTTTTTGAATTTTAATTTAAAATTAAATAAAAGAACCTTAGTAATTTCTTCCATCACAAGATTTCTCATTTGTTATGAGATTTCTCTTTTGTTTGAGGCGAATTCAAAATTGTTCGAATTGTGTAATCATCCGTTATTGATATTGGTAAACGACCCAGAGCAATTTGATTATAATTTAATTCGTGACGATCATAAGTAGAAAGCTCATATTCTTCAGTCATTGATAAACAATTTGTTGGGCAATACTCAACACAATTACCACAAAATATACAGATTCCGAAATCAATGCTGTAATTAAACAATCGTTTCTTTCGAATATCCGTTTCCAATTTCCAATCAACAGCAGGTAGATCTATAGGACATACACGAACACATACTTCACAAGCAATGCATTTATCAAATTCAAAGTGTATTCGACCACGAAAACGCTCCGATGTGATCAATTTTTCATAAGGGTATTGAATAGTTACGGGTAAACGGTTGGCATGAGATAGGGTAATCATAAAACTTTGACCAATGTACCTTGCCGCCCGTACTGCTTGTTGACCATAATTGATGAACCCAGTTACCATAGGGAACATATAGTAAATATCAATAATAAATTGGATTTTGTTTCTTTCTCTTGTTTGATACAAGTTGTGAATTGAATTTGAATATTTGAATTTGAATTATAGTGAATATCAAATATTCTATTCGATTTTTTTATATAAATTTATAATGAAAGGAGTTGGGAAGAAGTTGTTAATAATAGATTACCTAAAGAAATAGGTAAAAGAAATTTCCATCCAAGATTTAATAATTGGTCCATTCTCAGTCTAGGTAAAGTCCACCTTGTTGTGATAGGAATGAACAAGAACAAAAAAGTTTTCGCTAATGTAATGAAAATACCAATTGTTGTTCCAAAGACTCCATACGCTTTATTTATTTCCAAAAACTCAGGAATCAATATGTATGGAATAGAGAGATTCCAACCACCCAAGTAAAGAACTGTTACAAATAGTGAAGAGACTAGTAGATTTAAATAGGAAGCAACATAAAATAAACCAAATTTGATACCCGAATATTCGGTTTGATAACCTGCTACTAATTCTTCTTCTGCTTCTGGTAAATCAAAAGGCAATCTCTCGCATTCGGCTAGAGAAGAAATTATAAAAACAATAAACCCTATAGGTTGCCGCCACAAATTCCATCCCCAAAAACCATATTTTGACTGCGCCTCAACTATATCAACTGTACTTGAACTGTTAGATAATCATAGTCGATGATAAGATCACTCTTATCATCGCTATTCCAGAACCGTACATGAGATTTTCACCTCATACGGCTCCTCGAGAGCCATAAATAAATCTAGGGACTGATTAGATATTCTTTATTTAATCTTAATATACTTGTAGGATAGATAAAGTTAAAATCAATCGAAAGTTCCTGAATTAGACTAATGGAATTCTGTCTGCTATACTATAAAAAAAGTGCTTCGGAATTGATCTTATCCCTTACTTTAAGTTTAAGAATTTCAATTTTTTTATTGAGTAATAACTTAGATCCTTCAAAAAAAATACTCTGTTATTACCAATATCAATAATCAGATAAAAAAGATTTTTTTTTTGCAATTCCATACTTTCTTTTCGTTCCTTTACTTTACTTTTATATTAAACCTAAATAAAAGAAAGAAAGGGTAAAGGATTACTTCGTTACTGATAGTTATTCATATAATCGGTGGATAGGATCATACTCTGGATCGGAATTTCATTTTTGGGAGTACTACTTGATCGTTTCTACAAATTTAAAGCCCTAATTAGTATTTCTTTTATGTATAAAAGTCTCTTCGAATAACTTACATAATCTCTATTACGAATCCTTTGTGTACTTTTGTGTTCCTAATCATCCACTCATCTTTTCTCAATCTCTATGGTAATTCATGTATGGGAATACATACAAAAGATAGTAAAAGCTCCATAGAGTTGTTCTTTTCAACCCGCTTCAAGACATGATGACTTATTAACCAATCTTGGGGTAAAGAGTCTTGACTGCTTATGTTTATTTTCGTTTAACCCTTGTACATAGGAAATGAGATTCAAATTTTTTACTGCGAATTTCGAAGCTGTTTTCTTTCACTCATCTAACTATCTAGTTTAGTTTAGCAATCCGGGCTAGTGAATAAAAAAAGAAAGAAAGATATATCTATTTAATACGTTTAATTTTTATTCTTAGAAGCCTAAAAAGAAATGGAGGAAGACTTATGTCTCAACGAATCACACGTAGAGATGTTGATAACACACATAGAGTTAATGGTATTTCATAACTAATTGATTGAGCAGCAGCCCGTAGACCACCTAAAAAGGAATATTTATTATTTGATCCATATCCTGACATAAGAAGTCCAATTGGAGCAATACTTGAAACGGCAATCCATAAAAAAACACCAATACTGAGATCGGCTAGAATAAGGCGATAGCCAAAAGGAATTACTGAATAACTTAGTAGAATTGATATGACTGCTATAGAGGGTCCGATACTAAATAAACGTGTATCCCCCCTAGATGGAAGAAGGTTCTCTTTCAAAAGTAATTTTATCCCGTCTGCTAGAGCTTGAAGAATTCCCAAAGGGCCGGCGTATTCAGGTCCAATACGTTGTTGTATACCTGCGGATATTTCTCTTTCTAACCACACAATTACTAGTACACCTGTTGTGATTCCCAATATGAGAATCAAAATAGGGACAAGCATCCATATAGTTTCATAAACCTCTTTTAAGGATTCTAATCTGGAAAAAGACTTGATAGCTTGTACTTCTGTTGTATCAATTATCATTTCAACGATCAACTTCTCCCATAATAATATCTATGCTACCTAGTATCGTCATAATATCAGCCAATTTCATTTTTTTAACTAACTGAGGAAGAATTTGCAAATTGATAAAACCCGGGGAACGAATTTTCCATCTCCAAGGAAAAACACTCTGGTCTCCTATCAAAAATATTCCCAATTCCCCCTTTGGGGCTTCGACTCTTACATAAAGTTCTTGTTTCGACAATTCAAAAGCAGGGGATGGCTTTTTACTAATGAATCGATATTCAAAATCATTCCATTCAGGATATTTTATTCTATTAAAGCGTCGGATTTCTAAATTCTCATAGGGACCCCCTGGAATTCCTTCTAGAGCCTGTTGAATAATTTTGATGGATTCTGCCATTTCACCGATTCGTATTAAATAACGAGCTAATGAATCTCCTTCTTTTTGCCATTGGACTTCCCAATCAAATTCGTCGTAACACTCATAATGATCAACTTTACGAAGATCCCATTGTATTCCGGAAGCTCGTAGCATTGGTCCCGATAAACCCCAATTTATTGCCTCTTCTCCACCAATAATGCCCACTCCTTCAACTCGTTCTAAAAAAATAGGATTTCGTGTAATAAGTTTTTGGTATTCAGCAATCCCTGTTAAAAAATAATCACAAAAATCTAAACATTTATCTATCCATCCATAAGGTAGATCGGCAGCTACTCCGCCGATACGAAAATAATTATGCATCATTCTCATACCGGTGGCAGCTTCGAATAAATCATATACCAATTCTCTTTCTCTGAAAATATAGAAGAAGGGGGTCTGCGCGCCAATATCTGCCATAAAAGGGCCGAGCCATAACAAATGAGAAGCTATACGACTTAACTCCAGCATAATCACTCTGATATAGCTAGCCCTCTTAGGTACTTGAATATTTCCCAATTGTTCTGGCCCATTTACCGTTATTGCTTCGGTGAACATAGTGGCTAAATAATCCCAACGTGTTACATAAGGCAGATATTGTATAATTGTTCGGTTTTCCGCAATTTTTTCCATCCCTCTGTGTAAATAACCCAATATTGGTTCACAGTCAATAACATCTTCACCGTCTAAAGTAAGGATAAGTCGGAGAACGCCATGCATGGATGGATGGTGAGGACCCATATTGACTATCATGAGGTCTTTTCTTGTAGTTGGTACAGCCATAGGTTTTCCCCGATTCATTATTCAGTTTTCCATGAATTGCTGAAAACAAAAAGAAGTTCATCAAAATTCAAGATCTAATAAATCAAATAATTCAAAACGACTCTTCAAATTAACGTGTTTTTATTTTAGCTTTCGAATGTTCAATTGACTGATTAATTCTTTATAGCGTACTCCATCTTTTTTTAACAAATAAGCCAGTAGTCGTTGCCGTTTTCCTAGAATTTTTCGTAGACCTCTCTGAGATGAATAGTCTTTTTTGTGCAATTTCAAATGTGAAGTAAGTCTTCCTATCTTATTGCTAAAACGGAATACTTGAAATTCAACGGATCCCCTGTTTTCTTCTTTTTCTTCATGCGAAATAACAGATATGAATGATTTTTTTGTCATAAAATTTAAAACTTCTTTTTTTTTTTACCAAATATGGAATTTTGCCGATCAGTAATAATAATGCCAGCTATTTTTATCTGGTACACATAATAATCAGAATTTTCTTTATTCATTTTATCAAAATGAATAAAGAAAATTCTGTTGATTCATTTCTGGATCTAATTGATACGTTATCCAATTAGTATCATGTATCGAAATTGGACGCTAAGACAAGGCGCGTGCGCATCTATTTATCTACTAGACGATAAGGAATATATAAGATAAATGTATCATAAATGAGTTTTTAATCGTGGATACATACGTATTCTTAACATACTAAAACGACTGCCGTTATTAGTATGGATACAATAACGATTCATACAAGCTAAATCTTCTAATCGATAATTCGGCCAAAGAAAGGATTTGAATTTGATAAGTTTCTTTTTATCTCGATCAAGATCTTTGCTTTTATCAAAAAATTGACTACCGTTTTTTACCCTATTCCCATTGTAAAATACTGGGTTTTTATCCACAACTTTATTATTCCTTGGGTTGAAACAAGTTAGAATTCTCAATTCTCGACGACGTCTAGGTAATAAAATATTTTCAAGAATAAGCAAATCAGAATTGTTTTTGTCTATGTATCTGTATATTTTTTGATTAATTTTGTGTCTACTCCTATGAGCCCGTGAAATACCTATCATTTGATACATAAGAAAATTCCCATTATTTATAAACATAGACGCTGGATATCCTTCAATAATTAATATTCCTTTTTGTAAAAATTTTGATAAAGATGTAGGAGGCTCCTCCTCCGGCAACGGAGGAAGAGCAGGGGTACCTCCACCCGTCTGCCTCCTCATATTAGCATTACGCCAAGTTCTATAAAACGTATACCCATCTCCGGTATACATACGAGTACGAAGCTTAAGTGAAGGATACGAATGTCTACGAGGCTTATACGACGGCAATTCAATATCTTTTTCTTCAGCTTTTTCTTCAGCTTTTTTTTCAGCTTTTTTTTTTATTTTTTTTTATATAATTCCTTAAGTTTTTTAATTGCTTCCTTAGCTTGATTATCGACTTGCTTATATTCTTTATATAATTCCTGAAGTATATTATAGAATTCCTGAAGTGTATTATATAATTCCTGAAGTTTTTTATAAAATTCCTGAAGTATATCATATAATTCCCTTTTATGTAATTCCCAAAGTTTTTTATGTAATTCCCAAAGTTTTTGATATAATCCCTCTTTATAAAATTCCTGTTGTTTTTTATATGATTCCCGAAGTTTATTTCTGCGTAATTTCTTATTCCTAATTTTATACTTTTTATGAAATGGATACAGTTTTTTATGTACTCGCTCAAATTCGCGGCCTATTCGCGCAAATACTTGGCGTGCTTGCTCAAATTCGTGGCGTATTCGCGCAAATACTTGGCGTATTCGCGCAAATACTTGGCGTACTCGCTCATCAAATCTTATCTTTTTACATGATAGCTTAATATTATTATTTGATTGCTTAATATTATTAAAAGACCCCTTTTTTTTTTCTGTAGGACCAACTTCATCATAACTATCAAATTTATTAACACCTTGATAAGGGTCTCGATCAAAAGGCCTATATCCGTCGTGCCAAGGTTTTAGGCGGAAAGGAGATACTGCCATTATCTGGAAACCGTCTTCTGACCAGTATTCAGGAAGTTTTTCGGTTGAGAATGGAATACCGTTATAGGTACGTATTATATATACCTCGTTCTTCCACTCTTTGAAATCTTGCGACCACTCAGTCCGTTGCAATAATAACATATGGCCAATATTTTTCGCTACTATCAATAAAGGGAATATAATATATTTTCTAAGAATTGCCTGGGCGCCTAGAAGCGCGGCCCTTAGTGGTTGACCGTACGTATACTCCTCCTCCCAGGCTCTTTCGGCCTCCATTATTTGTTCGTCTATTTTTTCCCCTTCGGTCGGCTCGTTTTCCAATTCTTCTATAGTAAGAAGGACATCTTCGAAAGAAGAGTAATAAACCAAACGTTCAAATTCTGAGATTTTTCCCGTATACTCTAGAAAAATTCCTCTAATAAACTCGCAATACTTAAGAAAAGTATAAAACAAAGAACCTATTCTGTTTGTAAAAAATCTGCTGGAATGTGGGTTTTCTAGATATATTGACCAAACACTCGTTTTACATTTTTGAACACGCATGGAACCTTTGATCAATTCTCGACGAAATTGTGATCTTGGTACATAACGTTTGAAATGTAATTTTTTGGATTCTTTTTCATCTGTGTCACTCTCCCCTCCAGAAAGCAAAACAGTTGCACGCCTGCATGGCATTCCGGCAATATCAGCCTCCACTAACACCGCATCTTTTTCTTGTTTCCGTAATTGTTGTATATTTTTTAGTCGATCGGATGGCCAGAAAAGAGTTTTTTTCTCGATTTCTTTTATTTTTCCCTCCCTTTCAATAAAATTTTGATGAAACCCTTTACTTTGAGCCAAGGAATCGTTTATAAAAGACATGAAATACCTAAATTCTGCTATAATTATCGCGTCGGGTCTACATTTTTCTAGGTACCTTTCATTATTTTTTATAAGTTGAGCTTCGGGTGGAAGAAAGAAGAGGTCAGTTAATCTTTTGAAGGGTGTGGGTGCAGGCGGCTTTTTGGGGTGTCCACGAGAGGACCCCCTCTTAAGGGAATCAGATGTTTTTTGGAAATATTGTATTTTATCTTTTTTTTTATCGGCTAATCGAGTTTTTTTTTCCAATACATTTATCCCTTTAAGCCCTTTTCTGTCTAAAACTGCAATTTTTTTAGAAAATTCAGTGCTTAAGCTGTTCTTTTTTTGTTCATTGGTACGAATCCCATAATTGTACAGTTCATCAGATGATAATTTTTCTGTTGTAGACAAAGAAGTCTTTTTTTGTATCATTTCCGAGAAAGCGGCTAAACTAGGTGGATGTGAAAAAGAAATTCTTTTTTTTCCATCATTTTGATCAGAAGTTGGGATTTTTTTATAGAATGCTTCTTTAAAAACTTTAAAAAGTTTAAAAGAAGGCTCTTCTTTGGTAAATTCCCCTTCTTTCGCTAGGCCTATTCTATAAAAATATTCTTCAGCTTTTTTTTGATCTATTTCCACTTCGGCTTCTTTCGGTTTATAAGTCAAAATAGGTAACGGCATTTTGTTAAAAATGAGTAGACATGTAAAAAATACGAGAATACCACCGATTAGACCAAAAGAATTTCTCAAATCGAAGATCAAATTCTGATAAAATCGAAACACATAGAAAAGGTACTTTTTAGATCTAAGGGGCTTTGTCGGTCTAACCAAATAATTTTGCTGTATCCATACTAATACGAATCTAACCGATTTCATGAATAAAATGTGACCAATTAACCAACCAAAAAAACTACTTGTTAAAAATAATATCTTGTTGTTGTATCGAAACCTATAAACGTTGAGTAATCTGAAAAACATTGTACTTGGGAAAAAAAAGAAATGGCTCAATAATTGAAAAAAGAGATTATTCAGGAATATACATTGAATGCTGAGATTACGCGCACGCATTGAATTTTTGCGAGTAGGTCCATCATCAACAAAAAAGTCTTCGTAACTGTACCACATGTAATGAAGGTAAAGATAAGGTACAGTTATGAGAGTTCTTGTACGAGGCCTACTCAATACTAGGCGCAGAGGCCTATAATAGATCGATATGAATATCAGGAGCTGTCCTATCATAAAACCAGTTGATGCGGCTACCTCCTTCTCGATTGCTTCTTCTTCTCCTTCTTCTATAACCTGAAAATGAGCTTGGATAAGTAAGAGATAAGAAGGGCCTATGGATAATGTGTTCAGAAATCCATAATAGAGTCCGACCACAACGACCGAATTCATTAGCTTCATAGCTAGAGATGCGGAATTACCTAGTAGAAAAGATGGAAAAATCATATAAAACTCCTTTTTTTGTTTCAAATTTTTTGATTCCTACTATAGTAGAATCGTTTTACTTTGTTTACTATAAGATGCATCATCGTTCTAATTTCTTATAAGATTTTTTTGGGTTAGGCCGACTTCTATTGTTCGTATTTCGATTGTTCGTATTCGACGAAGATTTTTTTTATTTTTTTTTTTTCTATAAACAAAGTCGAATTCCCGGAATAAAGAGATTTTGCTATTGAAAAAGCTTTTAACGCTGCCCAATATCCCTTTTTTTTCCAAAAATTTTTACGAATATGCTTTTTGGAAATAGAAGTACGTTTTTTTGGAACTGCCATTTAAAATGGATTACTCATTGTTGTAGTTGGATGTGAAAAACATCTATAGGTCAAAACGAATCTTTGTTTACTATTCAATATCCATGTATTTTTTAGATTCTATACCATACAGGGCCTCTTAGTCAAATTTTTCATTATAGAAAAGCATAATCTAACTAAAAATATATGAAATATATATATATTAAAATTCCCTAAAATATTCAATTAGGAGAAACAAAATTTTCTATGGAGTATAATATTTATTTATAATTTAAAATACTTCGTGCGAAATTGATGAATAAATTTAATAAAAATTAAATAATTAATCAAAATTTCTACTTATACTTAAGATCTCTATATATTTTGTATATTTTTGCTGTATTTCATTTAATTTACATGTGCATAT